TGGACGAGGGCTTCCAAACACATCATAAGCTAAACCTGTGCTGACGAATAACCAACCCGCAATGAATAGGGAAGGTATAGTAATACTGTGAATGACCCAGTATCGAATACTGGTAATAATATCAGCAAAAGAACGTTCTCCTGTGCTTCCAGACATGCTGAGCTCCACATATTCTTGTAGGGGATCGATTCCGTAAAAGATGAGATCAGTAAACGGAAATTCACTGAAATTCAATCTTTGTGAGATCGTCAATATTGTACCAAAGGTATTTTTAGAGTATACCGAATCAGTATAGCTATCCTTCTTCTGACACAGCAACGCAATTTCAAACAGTATATCGACATGAAGTGCTAGATAATTTCTTTCTTCTTCTTGCTTGTCGATGTATAACCACGTATCATGCAATAGAAAATTCCTCAAATTCCTGGAATATAATATAGGGGGTTCTATTATTGGCTTGGGGCTAGAAACGGAAGATCAGGTAACCCGTGAATCCAACGAATTGGTTTATAATAATTCATGAAGGAAATTATCATATCATATTTCCGCAAGTTGATTAGATGCGAAATCTAAAAATTGACTTTTTTTCGTAGTTGCATAAGAGGTTTTGTTTTTTGTTGTAAGCCCTCCCTTTTTATTTTTTATTTTAAGGAATTGCTTAGTCGTCTAGTAACAAGTAAGAGTAGACGATAGTATTAGATATAGATAAAAAAAAGAGCAAGGAATAAAAAAAATTCTACTAATCAATATTTGTGAGGCGGCCTTTCTTATATTCTTGTATTAGATCCAAAGGTTTTTTCTTGACCTAACTACAAAGATGATGAATCGATTTCTTTTTCTTTTCTACTCTTGTCCTGCCGCTCTATTTTTGTTTTGTGAATACCGTTTATAATGATTGATGAATCAAAAAATTGCAATTAACTTATTCTTTCAATTGGTATTTTTGCTTATCCCCGTCTCTTTTAAAAATTGAAACTTAGGTAAGTGCTTTATAAACATATGTATAAAAAGAACATATTTCATTTAGCTCCTTCATGCCTACTATAACTAGTTATTTCGGTTTTTTACTAGCGGCTTTAACTATAACCTCAGCTCTATTTATTGGTCTGAGTAAGATACGACTTATTTGAAAATTAATTGAATGAACGAACAATTCATAAAAACAAAGCTTTCTGTCCTATTCCATATATTCTATAGTTCCTTACCGTGTTAATTATCAATTATTAGTTATTGATATTCATGGGCAATAGAGATTAATATTTAGGGATAGATATTACCTTTCTTTTTCTCCTTTCAAATAAATTGAAATGATTGAAGTTTTTCTATTTGGAATCGTCTTAGGTCTAATTCCTATTACTTTGGCTGGATTATTCGTAACCGCATATTTACAATACAGACGTGGTGATCAGTTGGACCTTTGATTGATTAACATCTCTTTTTTTGACTGACCCCTTTAATTTAATCATTAAATCCAAGGAGGTCAAATTCGAATTGCTGTTAAATTTTTTTTTTTTTTTTTTTCAGTTCGGTGTAATTTTCGACCTAACAAGAGCGGAATCACGCTCTGTAGGATTTGAACCTACGACATTGGGTTTTGGAGACCCACGTTCTACCGAACTGAACTAAGAGCGCTTTCTTATCATAATAAATAAGACTGTAAAAAAGAGGATTCTTTTATTTTATAACCCCAATACATCGTGCATACCTATACTATCATATATCATATATAATATGAGAAAATGATAGATTATGGATGCTTAATTTTAATCAATCTAAAACTAAAATGGCTCCCTTGTTACTGCTCAACGGAGAAGTAATAGGTAGGGATGACAGGATTTGAACCCGTGACATTTTGTACCCAAAACAAACGCGCTACCAAGCTGCGCTACATCCCTTTCAATTGGCCTACAATGTCATTGTAGAGAATCCCTGTCTTGTTTTCCACACCCTTATTTCATCTATTGAAATACAAAAATTATCTTTCCATTTCCTCTTTTTGGTCTCATATCATATAACAACCATATAATGAATAATAAATGAATATTTTTGGCGGGAATTCTCAGGCGGAAAGGGACCTATTTTGCTGTTTTCAGAAAAGGAAAATCTTATCTATCGAATCGTTGTACATTTAAATTTGAATTTATTTGAATTTTGAATTAGGAATTCCGGGTACAAATATACAAATACAAGTGGTCTTTAACCACACATACATGTGATTATATATGTATTAGCATAATGTAATACGATAAAGAAGGAGGATTTTAAATGCGAGATCTAAAAACATATCTTTCCGTAGCACCGGTACTAAGTACTCTCTGGTTCGGTTCTTTAGCGGGTTTATTGATAGAGATCAATCGTTTCTTCCCGGATGCGTTAACATTCCCTTTTTTTTAATCCTAGTTATTGCGGCGGGACGGGGCGAAAAAGATTAGATCGAGATACAATCAAATATCTGTGACTACTCTCTCGCCCCCCCCCCCCCTTTTTTTTTAGTTTTTTTTTTTAGAATTTTATAAGAATTAGATAAAATAAATAAGGAAGGTAGAACGAAAAAAGTGGATTCAACCTCACCGAAACTCAGGTTCAGGCTCCAATTAAATTACTAGTAGAGCGAAAAGAGAAATGTGGCTGGAACAACAGTATTCTACAAGATACTTAAAGAAAATACCGTACGGTGATTCTAAATAGAGTTAGAAATCATTGTATTACTTAATTCTTATTATTTACTATTAAAATTTAAATAAATCTATATTGATTTACTATATTGATTGCAATTGATTGCAACGAAATCCTTCAGGATTTGGTTTTGAGTTAGCAACTTTTATTTATATTTATTTATTTTATTTTTCATTCCTTTCTTCTTCACTTTTGATCGGAAAATAGAAGAGTTGGGTGAATTAAAAACTCAAAGGAGGTTCATGGCCAAGAGTAAAGATGTCCGAGTAACGATTATTTTGGAATGTACCTGTTGTGTTCGAAACGGCGTTAATAAGGAATCAACGGGCATTTCCAGGTATATTACTCAAAAAAATCGACACAATACGCCTAGTCGATTGGAATTGAAGAAATTCTGTCCCTATTGTTACAAACATACAATTCACGGGGAGATAAAGAAATAAATCGAATCAAGTGCTCGTATGTCACCCCCCTCCCGAGAATATGAAAATATGACATTAGGTATATAATATATTAAGTATATAATATTAAGTATATAATTCGTTATATATAACGAATATTTTTTTTATATATTTAATATTTTATTTATCTATTTAATATATTATTATAATATATTATTATTATATTATATATATTATTACATATATTTATTATTCCATTTAGATATATTTATATACATTTATATATATATTATATATTTCATATTTCAATTTATATCATATATTTAAATAATAATAAAATAAACAAACCAAATCCTATTTATTATATTCATTCTATAATTTGAATTTGATCCGACCAAAATAGGATTTTAGAAATAGAGATAAGGATAGGATTATTTTTAGAAATAAGGAATAAAGAAATCATGGATAAATCCAAGCGACTCTTTCTTAAATCCAAGCGATCTTTTCGTAGGCGTTTGCCCCCGATCCAATCGGGGGATCGAATTGATTATAGAAACATGAGTTTAATTAGTCGATTTATTAGTGAACAAGGAAAAATATTATCTAGGCGAGTAAATAGATTGACCTTAAAACAACAACGATTAATTACTATTGCTATAAAACAAGCTCGCATTTTATCTTCGTTACCCTTTCTTAATAATGAGAAACAATTTGAAAGAAGCGAGTCGACCGCTAGAACTACTGCTCTTAGAACCAGAAAAAAATAGGCTTACCCTTCAATTGACTCAAAATTATCAAACGTAGGCTGATGCTTTATTCACAAAATCTGATAATTAAAATTGTCGTGTCGTAAGAAAAAATAAATAAATAAAAGAATCGAATCCGGTTGGGGAAGAAAAAGAAATCTTTTTTTTGTTATTGAGCGTCTTCACTCATCTTGTTTTGATGACCTTATCAGATCAGAATTTTTTTAATCATATTAATTTCTACTCTACCTTCCCCGAGTTCATTCTCGAGGGAACCCCATTTCATTTAAAGCATTTCGGTGGATTCCTTCCGATCTCCTTATTTTATAATCTCGTTGGAAATCATATAAAGACAATTCCTATTTGAGATAGCTATTTGTGCAAGTATTTTACGATTAAGAAGCAACTGTTTCTTGTACAGATTGTGTATTAATATACTATAACTATAGGATACCAGCGCTCCGCGAATTACTGCATTTATTCGAGTGATCCACAAACGACGAAAATCCCTTTTTTTCCTATCTCTATCCCGATGAGCCGAAACCAAAGCTCTTATTCTTTGTTGAGTAATAGTTCGAGTAAGTCTTGAATGAGCCCCTCGAAAGCTTGATGCAAATAAACGAATTTTTGTTCGACGTCTCCGAGCTATATATCCCCGTTTAATTCTGGTCATTGAATAAAAGAAATTTTGATGAATAACTAATTCTTTCTTTCAGTTATTCTTTTCTAGTCTATTAATAACAAAACGGATTCTTCCAATGTATAAAATCAAAATTCCAATGGCTTTTGCTACTATAACCGTCCCGACCACGATTTTTCCTTTTTTCTAGGCATTTTTTTTCGCCTTGAAATAGGAAATTGTATTGATACTAGGTATCAAAAAAAGCATATTAACTAAAATAAAGGAGTAAATAGAAATGGATAAATAAATAGTGGATTCCATCGTTTCTATGGTTACTTCTTAAACGGTGAGGTCCTCTCTATACACCGGAGCTCATTCCTTCATTTAATTGGTAACTTGTACAGTTCACATTATTCGGCTCTACTCATAAATTTTCCAGTAATAGATCTTTCACAACGAGATCTATCTTATACAGTAACGGTATGTAAGTATGAGGATTAATTGGGTAGCTGACCCTGTTAGTCCGTTCTTTGCAAGAGTCGAAGCATAATCTTTTTTCTTTTTATTTTAAATAGAAATAGGATTTTCCCCGCTTAATGGATAAGCATTTGCCACCAATGGGGAATTTTTTCTCATCTTAAATTCCAAGATTGGATTTGCGCCAATGGAAACCATAAATTTCATACACAATAGAAGGATATGGTAGATCTATCTTTTTTAGATAGTGAACGGAAGAACCCCATTCTATTCACTGGTACTGATCGTTGATACTGAAAAAATTGTTTCTTTTTTCTCAGCCCATGATCTGAACAAGTCGCACATACACCCTAGTACATGTTCCTCGGCGCTGAGGACATCCCCGAAGAGCAGGGGATTTCGTGACATTTCTAATTGGCTGTCTTGCATTTCTAATAAGTTGTTTAATAGTTGGCATGCTGAATCATATACATAATAGACTGGTTTAGATCGATCCTAACCAGATGATTCTGAATTACTTCTTTTTCTATTTAATAGATTAATAAAATATTAACCCCTTAAGTTAAGAAGGAATCGTTACAACATCCACAATTCCATGAGCTTGGGCTTCTGTTGCTGACATAAAAACATCTCTTTCCATGTCTTCGGATATAACCCAGAAGGGCTTGCCCGTTCTTTGTGCATAAACACTTGTGATGCTTTCGCGAAGTTTCAGTAGTTCTTCCGCTTCCAGGATAAATTCTGACGCTTGTGAATCAAAAAAATAACTAGCAGGTTGATGGATCATTACCCTGATGATATAACATAATAAAAGGTTCTTCTAACTCACATAATGAGGCGAGAAGAATAGCTAAAGAATAATAAGAAAAAAAAAAAAAAAGATAGAATTGAACAACCGTACAGGCATTTTTGCGCATTGCATACGGCTTTACAATGGAATTCTCTTTTTTCTTTCATCGAAAAAAGAGAAAATATAGAGTCTATTAGACCCAGATCAATAAATAATCCAATTACCACCCTTCTTTTTTTTTTCGGAAAAGTTCAAAAATACTATGATGGCCCCGTTGCTTTATATATTTATTTCGTCTGTGATTCAGCAATCCCAAAGTTTCTTTTCTTTTTTTGAAAAAAGAAAGAAAAAAAAAAGACTCTTTTTTTTTCGTACTCTTTTCTAACAGAAATATTGTTAATAGCCTCTGGTGTGAAAAGAAAAAAACGTTTGTGACGCTGAGATGGGCCCACGACAGCTAAGATAAAATTGGAAATGCCCTTTCTCTCATACTACTCTTTCGATACATAATCTAATACTTTATTTTGAAAAAAAAAAAGAAATAAAAAAAAAATTTCATATCGAATTCGAAGTGCCATGCTATTATTACTTGCTAATTCATATTTCATATGGCGAAGGCATAGTCTTCTTTTTTCTTTCCATCAAATAAAAAAAACTCATTGGCGCCGAGCGTGAGGGAATGCTACACGTTTGGTAATTGTTCCTGCGGCCAGGAGAAAAGATCCCATTGAAGCGGCCAATCCTATGCACATTGTATGCACATCTGGTCCCACAAATCCTATAGCATCATAAAGAGCTATTCCGGGTATTACCCATCCGCCAGGAGAGTTTATAAGGAAAACCATCTCTTGGATATCATTCTCTATAGTGAGATATAGCAGAAGACCAATAAGTTGATTCGCGATGTCGCTATCAATCTCTTGGCCTAAAAAAAATATTCTGTCTCGATAAAGTCGGTTGATTAGGATAAAATTGTATCCCTTAGTAGCCGTACAGGCACCTTTTGATGCATACGGTTCAACAAAAATTGCGAAAAAAAATCAATGTGTAGATTCCAGCCATCCTTCGTTTTTTTCTAGTAGGCCCTTTCTAACTGCTAATTTCTAATGAAGGGGCTTTTTCTTACATTTTTTAAATAAAATGAAATTCAAATTAAAGAAAGATGAGTTTTGGCCCGTTTTCCTATAATATAGAAAAAATTCGCTAAACTTATCGCACAAACTTTTCATTGATCTATTTTTTTTTCATTGGGATTCAATCCAAATCACGATGTCATTTTCTTGTTCCTGAATGGGTTTCGTCAATTTTTTATTCAATTTTTTTAGGTTTATGCTCTACTCCGAGTAAAGATCTGCCCGATTTTGATTTGCGCATATAGAACAAATGACCCAATACCACGTCTTTTTGCTATGATTTCATTTACTTTTTTATTTTAATTTAATTCCTTTTTCTTTAATGTTTTCCGCCAAATATTCAACGTATTTCTCATATTATTCGATTGATTAAGAGTTTGAAATCACTCTTATTTATATATATTTATAATTTATATATATTTATAATTTCATTTTTAAATAAAAAAAAAAATTATGATTATGATATAGGTGGTAATCATAAATATATTACCAATTGGGTTTTTTCTAAACGGAGCCTGGATACTTCATTTTATCGGTCCAACCAAGCCAACCATAAATCATTCTAATTGAAAATATTAATCTGGATACCCCCCAAAAAAATGAAATGGATCCCTAATTGCACTTCATTACACTTCACGCTACAAATTTTTGATAATTCAATCAATCTTTTTTGGGCGAAACAGAGGATATCTCGATCGGGCGAGAGAACGGGGGAATCCCATATGACCCAATATATTTGACAAGTCGCACTATACGTCAATCCAACCTGGATTTCCATCCCCCACATTTTGATGAGCAACTCTTGGAACACCAATAGGCATTAAAGGAAAGAAAAAGAATTAAATACTCTATTTCACTTTGATGTGGAAGCGTAATAATGGTCTTAATAATATTGGCCTTTATCATATTTTATACATAGATAGAATAAGGCCATAAAATAAAGAAAGACAGAATGAATGAAAGAGAATTCTTACGAATAGGGCCTTTGAATGATGAACAAATAGGGATGCATTCATTCATAAAAAATAGGATCAACCCCCATTGCGTATTGATACTTATCGGGTATAGAATAGATCTGCTTCTCTTTTTTTTTTCTGAGCCGAATTCTTCCCTTATTACTAATGGAATAGAACAAATATTAATCCTTTCTCCGAAAGAATCCACCGAAAAGGGGAGGTATTCCAATGCAATAAAGTTACATAGTGTCTATTTTTCGTTGATAAAGGGGTATTTCCATGGGTTTGCCTTGGTATCGTGTTCATACTGTCGTATTGAATGATCCCGGTCGCTTGCTTTCTGTTCATATAATGCATACGGCTCTGGTTGCTGGTTGGGCCGGTTCAATGGCTCTATATGAATTAGCCGTTTTTGATCCCTCCGACCCCGTTCTTGATCCAATGTGGAGACAAGGTATGTTCGTTATACCCTTCATGACTCGTTTAGGAATAACCAATTCATGGGGCGGTTGGAGTATTACAGGGGGGACTATAACAAATCCGGGTATTTGGAGTTACGAAGGTGTGGCCGGAGCACATATTGTGTTTTCTGGCTTGTGCTTCTTGGCAGCTATCTGGCATTGGGTATATTGGGATCTAGAAATTTTTTGTGATGAGCGCACAGGGAAACCCTCTTTGGATTTGCCCAAGATTTTCGGAATTCATTTATTTCTCTCAGGAGTGGCTTGCTTTGGCTTTGGCGCATTTCATGTAACAGGATTGTATGGTCCTGGAATATGGGTGTCCGACCCTTATGGACTAACTGGCAAGGTACAACCTGTAAATCCAGCGTGGGGCGTGGAAGGTTTTGATCCTTTTGTTCCGGGAGGAATAGCCTCTCATCATATTGCAGCAGGGACATTGGGCATATTAGCGGGCTTATTCCATCTTAGTGTCCGTCCGCCCCAACGTTTATACAAAGGGTTACGTATGGGAAATATTGAAACCGTCCTTTCCAGTAGTATAGCTGCTGTCTTTTTTGCAGCTTTTGTTGTTGCTGGAACTATGTGGTATGGTTCAGCAACTACCCCCATTGAATTATTTGGTCCTACTCGTTATCAATGGGATCAAGGATACTTCCAGCAAGAAATATATCGAAGGGTTAGTGCTGGGTTAGCCGAAAATCAAAGTTTATCAGAAGCTTGGTCTAAAATTCCTGAAAAATTAGCTTTTTATGATTACATTGGCAATAATCCGGCAAAAGGAGGATTATTCAGAGCGGGTTCAATGGACAACGGGGATGGAATAGCCGTTGGGTGGTTAGGACACCCTATCTTTAGAGATAAAGAAGGGCGTGAACTTTTTGTACGTCGTATGCCTACTTTTTTTGAAACATTTCCGGTTGTTTTGGTAGACGGAGATGGAATTGTTAGAGCGGATGTCCCTTTTAGAAGGGCAGAATCGAAGTATAGTGTCGAACAAGTAGGTGTAACTGTTGAGTTCTATGGTGGCGAACTCAATGGAGTGAGTTATAGTGATCCTGCTACTGTGAAAAAATATGCTAGACGTGCTCAATTGGGTGAAATTTTTGAATTAGATCGTGCTACTTTGAAATCCGATGGTGTTTTTCGTAGCAGTCCAAGGGGTTGGTTTACTTTTGGGCATGCTTCGTTTGCTTTGCTTTTCTTCTTCGGACACATCTGGCATGGTGCTAGAACCCTGTTCAGAGATGTTTTTGCCGGTATTGATCCAGATTTGGATGCTCAAGTGGAATTTGGAGCATTCCAAAAACTTGGAGATCCAACTACAAGAAGACAAGTAGTCTGATGCAAGATTGCTTTGTTATTTTTCGCTTCTATTTTCTGTTTGTGATTTGACATAGGCTGCTGGAAAAATCTTGATTCAAATCGCTGCCTTTTCTTTGATTCTTGTTCTTTCTTTATTTTATTCGGGAGATGATTCCAAATAAACAGGTACGGAAGCTATAATTGTAAACCACGATCGAATTTATGGAAGCATTGGTTTATACATTCCTCTTAGTATCTACTCTAGGGATAATTTTTTTCGCTATCTTTTTTCGAGAACCGCCTAAAGTTCCAACTAAAAAAATGAAATGATTTTTCATTATCTCAATTGAAGTAATGAGCCTCCCAATATTGGGAGGCTCATTACTTCAATTAGTCCCCGTGTTCCTCGAATGGATCTCTTAATTGTTGAGAGGGTTGCCCAAAGGCAGTATATAAGGCGTACCCAGTAAAACTTACAAGTAAACCAGATATAGAGATGGCGACTAAGGTTGCTGTTTCCATTATTATTATTATATGATTCCAAGATCACAATGGATCTATGATAAGATCGTTTATTTACAGCGGAATGATATACAAAGTCAACAGATCTCACTGAATACAAAATAAGATTTATGGCTACACAAACCGTTGAGGGTAGTTCTAGATCTGGTCCAAGACGAACTGTTGTAGGGGATTTTTTGAAACCATTGAATTCGGAATATGGTAAAGTAGCCCCTGGATGGGGAACGACTCCTTTGATGGGTGTCGCAATGGCTTTATTTGCGATATTCTTATCTATTATTTTGGAGATTTATAATTCTTCCGTTTTACTGGATGGAATTTCACTGAATTAGATTCACAAGAACCACGAAGCCTCGCTTTTCAAGACAAAAAGTGAAACTTTTAGTTCTCGGATTTTTTTTAGCCCATTCTATTTTGGTAGTTCGACCGCGAAATTTATTTGTTTCTGTATTTCCGGAATATGAGTGTGTGACTTGTTATAATTGATCCTATTGATAGTACAGAAAATGGGTCTGTCATCTTGATCGAGATAGTTTTATCCCGTCGGATAGCCATTCTAGTATCTGGAGCACGGAATATATGAAATGGATCACGAAGTATTCGAACTATGATTCATACTTAATATTCAAACCTCGCGGCCGGCCTCAAAAAAAAAAATTCAAAGAAAGAGTTATATTATTTATAACTCGAAAGATTTTTTCTTCTTTCAAACTCTCATTTAGTTTATGCTTATTTTGATCAAAGGACAAACCTTTCTTTTCTTTGTATTTTTATTTATTAGATCTATTCTATTCATTGAATAAGTGATGATCCAATGGTTCTTACTCAAAGAATCTTTGGACTTAGTTTGAAGGTTTTATTGAATCATCGCGGTTCTGGTATGAATCTGAAGTTTCAATTGATTCATAGGGTCTTAACAAGAGAATTCCTATCAAAAATAAAGAAAACAAGAATAAAGCCACATTCCATACAAATAACAAATCAAAGAAAAAGAAATAAATAGGTAAATAGAAGATTCAAGAGGCCTGTAACGATCAACATAAAGACGAATGCGCCGACTTGATTTTTTGGCATTATAATTACAACTACAAAAAAGAGCTTTCGGATTTTTACTCTTTTGTATCTTCAGATAAAATTGAATGAAAAGATTAAGAAGTTTCAAACTTTCTATTCCATATCCGTTTCAGCTATTATTTGGGTGTTTTTGTTTGAGCTGTACGAGATGAAATTCTCATATACGGTTCTCAGGGGGGGAGTCCTCTTGGTTTACCTATCTCAATAAAGTCTATGATTGGTTTGAAGAACGCCTCGAGATTCAGGCGATTGCAGATGATATAACTAGTAAATATGTTCCTCCTCATGTTAACATATTTTATTGTCTCGGAGGAATTACGCTTACTTGTTTTTTGGTACAAGTAGCTACAGGATTTGCTATGACTTTTTACTATCGTCCAACCGTTACTGAGGCTTTTGCTTCTGTTCAATACATAATGACTGAAGCTAACTTTGGTTGGTTAATCCGATCAGTTCATCGATGGTCGGCAAGTATGATGGTCTTAATGATGATCCTGCACGTATTTCGTGTCTATCTCACTGGTGGTTTTAAAAAACCTCGCGAATTGACTTGGGTTACAGGCGTGGTTCTAGCTGTGTTGACCGCATCTTTTGGTGTAACAGGTTATTCCTTACCTCGGGACCAAGTTGGTTATTGGGCAGTCAAAATCGTAACAGGCGTTCCGGAAGCTATTCCGGTAATAGGATCCCCTTTGGTAGAGTTATTGCGTGGAAGTGCTAGTGTGGGACAATCCACTTTGACCCGTTTTTATAGTTTACACACTTTTGTATTACCCCTTCTTACTGCTGTATTTATGTTAATGCATTTCCTAATGATACGTAAGCAAGGCATTTCTGGTCCTTTATAGAGAATATAGACCATAGCTATATTGTAACCAATCATTTATCTTATTACTTGGGGGAGGAACAATAGTATTTCATTGCTACAAATATGGATTATTGAAAAAAAAAAATAAGACATGTATTTGGATATTTCCTTTCAACTCCACAATATTCTATTATTTATTTGATATGACATGAATAGTTGAAGGGAATTCCCCGAAGAGAAAATGGATTATGGGAGTGTGTGACTTGAACTATTGATTGGGCCGTGCAGAAATATGCCTTTATCTGCTACATTGGAATTCACAACCAAATGTGTCTTTGTTCCAACCACCGTGTAAGCCCCATACAAAGGATAGGCTGGTTCGCTTAAAGAGAATCTTTTCTATGATCAGACCTGACGATGTCGTGTATGAACAGGGCTCCGTAAGATCCAGTAGAATAAGTGATTTGGCATAATCCAAATTAGATTTTAGTTATTTTTTTGTTTTTTTACTTTCTTAATAGTATGAAAA